GTAAAAAGTCATAGCAAAACCGGTAGCAACTTGTACTAAAAAACAAGTAAGTGTAATTCCCCCTAAACAATAAAATATGTTGACATGAGGAGGAACATATTTACTCGTTATATCATCCGCAATTGCCTGAATCTCAAGACGTTCCTCAAACCAATCATATACTTTATTGAGATAGGTAACTAGCCCGACTCCCCCTCCGAGAACCGTATATGAAAATTTCATCTCGTACGGCTCAAGCAGAAACACACAAATTTTCAACGGATATTAGAAAAAAAAGGTTCAAAACTTCATCAACCACAGGAGTGTATTAATTTGCCTTGAAGATATTAAATAAGAAAAATCCATAATTTCTTCTTTGTGATGATAATGCCAAAAAATCTCAAGTTGGCTCATCTGTCTTTCTTTCCCTTATGTTGATCATTAGAGGCCTCTTGACTTTTCTCTTCCCTATTTTTTATTTTCTCTTCCCTATTTTTTATTTATTTTATTTTTTATTTATTTTACTAGTAAAATAAATAAAAATTTATATTTACAGTGGTTTTCTAATAGAAATTATCTTGTTGCGATCCTATGAATCAATTAAAACCTTAGATTCATACTAGAGCCACGATGATTGAGTCTCAAGCTAAACTAAAGGCAAGGGTTCTTCGAATAAGAACCGCTTGATGATCATTTATTGAATTGGTGTAATGACTCGACAAAATCGAGAGAAAAAAAAGTTGTCTTTTGGGCAAACAAAATTGGAAAGAAGAAAAGTTCTTTTTTTATTAAGAACTACTTGCATTTTTTTTTTTTCAGTCTGGTTGCGAGGTCTAAATAGTGAGTATGAATCATAGTTCTATTTTTTTCTTGATCCACTCTATGTATTTCGTGTTCCAGATACTAGAATAAATAATATCCGACGAATTAGAATCATCTTGATAGAGAGAACAGGCCCTTTCTATGTATTATCAATAGGATCAATTCTAACAAGTCACACACTCATATTCCAGAGATACCAAAACAAAAAAATCCACGGTCGAACTACCAGAATGTCTAGAAATGTGGAGCTTAAAGCGGAAAGACCCTTTTTGGATGGAAAAACTATGACTTCATAGTTAGTAGAAACCTAATTCATTAAAATTCCGTCCAGTAAAACAGAAGAATTATAAATTTCTAAAATGATAGATAGGAATATCGCGAATAAAGCCATTGCAACCCCCATAAAAGGAGTAGTCCCCCAACCCGGGGCGACTTTCCCATATTCCGAATTCAAGGGTTTCAATAAACTACCTGCGCCAGTTCGTTTTGGCCTAGGTCTAGAACTATCTTCAACGGTTTGTGTAGCCATAAATTCTATTTAATCATTGGTGTTGACTTTGTATACTATTCCGTTGTAGTTGTAAATACACGATCTTTATCATAGATCCATTGTAATCTTGAAATTCTATAAAAATGGAAACAGCAACTTTAGTCGCCATCTCCATATCTGGTTTACTTGTAAGCTTTACTGGGTATGCCTTATATACCGCGTTTGGGCAACCCTCTCAACAATTAAGAGATCCATTCGAAGAACATGGGGACTAATTAAAGTAAGAAGTCTCCCAGCTGGGAGACTTCTTACTTTAATTAAATTATTTCATTTTTTAGTCGGAACCTTAGGTGGTTCTCGGAAGAAGATAGCGAAAAAAATTATCCCTAAAGTCGAAACTAAAAGGAACGTATAAACCAATGCTTCCATAGATTCGATCGTGGTTTATTTACAATTATAACTTCCACACCTATTCACTTGTCATTTGGGATCATTTCCCATATAAAAAAAGAAAAAGAGTCAAAGAAAGGACAGGAGATGTTTCCCATATCAAATCAAAAAAGAGAGGCGAAAGATACCATAGCAATGTGGTATCAGATTGTCTGTCTCCTTGTAGTTGGATCCCCAACTTTTTGGAATGTTCCAAATTCCACTTGAGCATCCAAGTCTGGATCAATACCAGCAAAAACATCCCGGAACAAGGTTCGAGCGCCATGCCAAATGTGTCCGAAAAAGAAGAGCAAAGCAAAGGTAGCATGACCAAAAGTGAACCAACCCCTTGGACTGCTGCGAAAAACACCATCTGATTTCAAAGTAGCTCGATCTAATTCAAAAATTTCTCCTAATTGGGCGCGCCTCGCATATTTTTTTACAGTAGCAGGATCAGAATAACTTACTCCATTAAGTTCGCCACCATAGAACTCCACCGTTACGCCTACTTGTTCAACACTATATTTGGATTCTGCTCTTCTAAAAGGAACGTCTGCTCTCACAATTCCCTCTTCATCTACCAAAACTACCGGAAATGTTTCAAAAAAAGTAGGCATACGACGTACAAAAAGCTCGCGCCCTTCTTTATCTCTAAAGACGGGATGTCCTAACCATCCAACAGCTATTCCATCCCCATTGTCCATTGAGCCTGCTCTGAATAATCCCCCCTTTGCTGGATTATTACCAATATAATCATAAAAAGCTAATTTTTCGGGAATTTTAGACCAAGCTTCTGATAAACTAAGATTTTCGGCTAACCCATCGCTAACTCTTCGATATATTTCTTGCTGAAAGTATCCCTGATCCCACTGATAACGAGTAGGTCCAAATAATTCGATTGGGGTAGTTGCCGATCCATACCACATAGTTCCGGCAACTACGAAAGCTGCAAAAAAAACAGCAGCGATACTACTGGAAAGTACAGTTTCAATATTGCCCATACGTAATCCTTTGTATAGACGTTGAGGCGGACGGACACTAAGATGGAATAGGCCCGCTAATATGCCCAGTGTACCCGCAGCAATATGATGGGAAGCTATTCCTCCCGGAACGAAAGGATCAAAACCTTCTGCACCCCACGCAGGATTTATAGCTTGTACTTTTCCTGTTAGTCCATAAGGATCAGACACCCATATCCCAGGACCATACAAACCGGTTACATGAAATGCACCAAAGCCAAAACAAGCCACCCCTGCAAGAAATAAATGAATTCCAAAGATCTTGGGCAAATCCAAAGAAGGTTTTCCCGTCCGCTCATCACAGAATATTTCTAGGTCCCAATATACCCAATGCCAGATAGCTGCCAAGAAGCACAAGCCAGAAAACACAATATGCGCACCTGCCACACCTTCATAACTCCAAATACCCGGATTCGTTATAGTTCCTCCTGAAATACTCCAACCACCCCACGAATTGGTTATTCCTAAACGAGTCATGAAGGGGATGACGAACATACCTTGTCTCCACATTGGATCCAGAACAGGATCAGAGGGATCAAAAACTGCTAATTCGTATAAAGCCATCGAGCCAGCCCAACCAGAAACTAGAGCTGTATGCATTATATGCACCGAAAGCAATCGACCCGGATCATTCAATACGACAGTATGAACACGATACCAAGGCAAACCCATGGAAATACCCCTTTAGCAAAGAAAAATAGACACGATGTCGTTTTATTTTATCGCATTGGAAAAGACTATCCATATCCTATGTACCTAACCCTTCTAGGGGATTCTGTGTCAGAAAGCGTGAATATTTATTTCATTCCATTAAAAATAAGAAGCCAATTCTGTTTGTAAGAAGAAAGAGAAGCAGATCTATTCTATACTCGATAAGTGCCAATATGCAATGGGTAGCTTGGACTATTTCGAAAAACGAAGAATAGATCCCTAATCCCTCTTTGTTTATCATTTTCGAATCACAGATTCCTTTTTCTTTATTCAATCTGTCTTACCTTCCTTATATGTATAATTTTTCAATCTATATTTCATTTCAATCTATGTATTAATAGAATCTATAGTATTCTTATAGAATAAGAAAAAAATGAAGATAATAAACTGCGGATTCTTTCTTTCTCTTCCATTCTTAAGTTTCCATATTAAAGTGTAGTTTTCTTACTTAAATCTAATAATATTAATCTAATATGCCCATTGGTGTTCCAAAAGTACCTTACCGGATTCCCGGAGATGAAGAAGCGACTTGGGTTGACTTATACAATGTTATGTATCGAGAAAGGACACTTTTTTTAGGTCAAGAGATTCGTTGCGAGATCACGAATCATATTACAGGTCTCATGGTATATCTCAGTATAGAAGATGGAATTAGCGATATTTTTTTGTTTATAAACTCCCCCGGCGGGTGGTTAATCTCAGGAATGGCGATTTTTGATACGATGCAAACGGTGACACCAGATATATATACAATATGCCTCGGAATAGCCGCGTCCATGGCCTCCTTCATTCTGCTTGGAGGAGAACCCACTAAACGTATAGCATTCCCTCACGCTAGAATTATGCTTCACCAACCGGCTAGTGCTTATTATCGGGCAAGGACACCAGAATTTTTACTAGAAGTGGAAGAGTTACACAAAGTTCGCGAAATGATCACAAGGGTTTATGCACTAAGAACAGGCAAGCCTTTTTGGGTTGTATCCGAAGACATGGAAAGAGATGTTTTTATGTCAGCAGATGAAGCCAAAGCTTATGGACTTGTCGATATTGTAGGGGATGAAATGATTGACGAGCACTGCGATACTGATCCAGTATGGTTTCCAGAAATGTTTAAGGATTGGTAGTGGCTGAATTTCTTGTAAATTTATTTCAAACCTAAATTCGGGTTTTATGAGATTTTATAGAAAATAGAAATACTTCATGATGATGAATCATCAGGTTAAGATCGATCTAAACCAATCCATTTTTTTCTATATACATACGACATGCCAACGGTTAAACAACTTATTAGAAATGCAAGACAGCCAATACGAAATGCTAGAAAAACGCCCGCGCTTAAGGGATGTCCTCAGCGTCGAGGAACATGTGCTAGGGTGTATGTGCGACTCGTTCAGATCATGAGTTCAAACAAATAAGACAATTTTTGAAATATCCATGATCGGTACCAATGAATAGGATAGAGCTTCTCTCTCCTAGATTTCTACGGTATATGGAATTTATGGTTTCCTTTGGTGCAAATCCAATCATCTAGATTGGAAGAAGCAATTCCCCCACTTGGTAGCAAATGGTTATCAATTAAGCGGAGGAAATAGTAATAAAAAGAAAAGGCTTATGCTCCTTTATCTTAAAAGAACGGACTAAAGGGTCAGCTACTTAGCCAACTTTCATAATTAAATACCGTCACTGTATGAATAACTCTTATTTATTGTGAAAAGAGCGATTTACTCTATAATGGATAGGTAGAGCCAAAGACTGTGAACTATACAAGTTCACAATACCTTTTGATGAAAGAAAGGGCTCCGGTGTATAGAGAGGGCCTCACCGTTTAAAAGAGAACCATAGAAACGATGGAACCCACTGTTTTTTTAGTATCGTTAGAATTTGTTATTTCTATGCGAAATAACTGAAGGGGATAGAATAAAAAATTGTGGTTAGGAAGGTTATAGTAGCAAAAGCCATTGGAATTAATATTTTATATATCGGAATAATCCGTTTTGTTATTAATGGGAAAAAGAACAGTTAAAAGAAGAGAAATCATTAGTTATTCATTAAGGTTAATTTGATTCAATGACCAGAGTTCCGCGAGGATATATAGCTCGGAGACGACGAACAAAAATGCGTTCATTTGCCTCAAACTTTAGAGGGGCTCATTTAAGACTTAATCGAATGATTACTCAACAAGTAAGAAGAGCTTTTGTTTCTTCTCATCGAGATAGAGGCAGGCAAAAGAGGGATTTTCGTCGTTTGTGGATCACTCGGATAAACGCAGCAACACGGATATATAAAGTATTCGATAGTTATAGTAAATTAATACACAATCTGTACAAAAAGGAATTGATTCTTAATCGTAAAATGCTTGCACAAGTAGCTGTATTAAATCCAAATAACCTTTACACGATTTCCAATAAAATAAAGACCATCAATTAAAGGGATAAATAAAGTAATATACAGGAATAATTAAAACCGAATTCCCGGAGAGGGAACTCCGGGAAGATACAATAAATTAAGATTAAGTGGTAGGAATCAACGAGCATGTTGCAATAAAAAAAAACTATTTCTTTTTTCCCATTTTTCTTTCTTTTCTTATAACAAACAAAAGAATCTAAACTGGATTACTTTATTTATATATGAGTCTGACCCTTTCGAATAAAACATCAACAATCGGAACTTAAGCTCCGATTGTTGTTTCTTAAATTCTGGTTGGAGTTTCTTAAATTTCGATTGGAATTGAACTTTTGTGTTAATTGAGGAATATGTCTATTTTTTCTGTGTCTAGGACCAGTAATTATTGAAATTGACTGGGCTTGAAATTGTTTCTCATTTTCATAGTTACGAAATGGTAAGAAAGATAAAATACGAGCCTGTTTTATAGCAAGAGTAATTAATCGTTGTTGTTTCAAGGTTAATCTATTTATTCGTCTGGATAATATTTTTCCTTGTTCACTAATAAATCGATTAATTAAGCTCATGTTTCTATAATCAATTCGATCCCCCGGACCAATTCGGGAACGCCTACGAAAAGGTTGTTTGGATTTACGAGAAGGTTGTTTGAATTTACGAAAAGGTTGCTTGGATTTATGAAAAGTTTGTTTGGATTTACGAAAAGGTTGTTTAGATTTACGAAAAGGTTGTTTAGATATATACATGATTTATTCCTTATTTAAAAATTTGAAAAAAAAAAATGGATTTCTTTATTTTATTAATTTTGGATCCAGAAGAAGAAGAAGTAGTCTTTCTTTGGTCCATATATTATTTGATTCATATACTATATATAAAAAAACCTCTATACATATGAAATAATATCTACCTAAAGTAGATTTGTATTTTGTATTCTATGTATGTTCTATAACACGATGCTCCTATTTCTTTATTTCATTATGAGTCGTATGCTTGCGGCAATAACGACAAAATTTTCTTAATTCTAATTGTCCGGGTGTATTGTGGCGATTCTTTTGAGTACTATATCTAGAAATCCCCGTCGATTCCTTATTGGTACCCTTTCGAACACAACTGATACATTCCAAAATCACTCTGATTCTAACATCTTTGCCCTTGGCCATGAACCTCCTTTCCTTTTTGGATCGACTTAACTTAATTCTTATACCTGTTCTTTTATTCTTCTATATTGGATCCGAAAAAGAAGAATAAAAATTGGATCCGAAAAAGAAGAATAAAATCCAATAGAATAAAAAATGGAGAAATAATTAAAGAATACAATCCTTGTCGAATTAGCAAGGATTTTGCTTCGAAATCCTTTCATTTAAGTAGCAAGCTCGGCTCTTTCTATGCTCGAATTTGTGAGGCCTGACTTAGCTTGGATACCGCTTTTAATTAAATTTATGTTTTCTTCCAAAATGAGATTTACCAAATTTTTGATGACTCTGAGGTTCAACCCAATCCATCTTTTCTTTCTTTTTGCTTCGTATACTAAAAAAGGATTGAAAGAAAATTTTCGTCATGTCACGAAGAATTCTATCTCTCGTATAGGAATAACTAGAATTAAAAAAAAGGGAATGACAAAGCATCTGGGAATAAACGATTAATTTCTATCAATAAACCTGCTAAAGCCCCAAACCATAGAGTACTTAGCACGGGTGCTACAGAGAGATATGTTTTTATATCCCGCATTGAAAATCCTCCTTCCTTATTGGAATACATATATGATCAGATACTCTTGCCCAAGATCGTTTGTATTTCTTTATTTAGGCGAAATTCCTAACTAAAAAAACAAAATTCATATTCTATATATATAGAATGAACCATATAGACGAGATTTTCCTATCCCTAAAAAAGAAAAAGATGACCCCTTCTTCCTATATATTACTAAGGAATAGTAATCTTTCTTTTATAGTTGAAATTCAACTGGATTTTAGATATATAACCTTCCTTGATTATATGAGACCAAAAACAAGAAATGACAAGAAAGTTTTATATAGATAGAGAAATAGAAGAAAATTACGATGTGGAAAACAAGAAAGGAATTGTGTACAATGGCATTGTACAACAATTTGGAAAAGGGATGTAGCGCAGCTTGGTAGCGCGTTTGTTTTGGGTACAAAATGTCACAGGTTCAAATCCTGTCATCCCTACCTATTACTTCTCTCTTCTTTATGGTAGGAGTAGAAAAGGATTTTCTTTTTGAAAGCGCTCTTAGTTCAGTTTGGTAGAACGCGGGTCTCCAAAACCCGATGTCGTAGGTTCAAATCCTACAGAGCGTGATTCCATCTATCTTATGCTTATGTCGAAACAGAGTAAAATAACTTAAAAAAACAAAGTCGAATTACAACTCCAATTTGACCTCCTCCAGACTAGAGAGGAGGTCAATCAAAAAATAAATATTACCCAATCAAAGATCCAACTGATCCCCACGCCTGTATTGCAAATACGCAGTCACGAATAATCCCGCTAAAGTAATAGGAATTAGGCCTAAGACGATTCCAAATAGAAAAACTTCAATCATTTCGATTTGTTCGAGGGGATAAAAAAAGAGGTACGATCTATCTCTAAATAATAGTCTAAATTATCCACGAATCTCAATGACCAAAAAAAGAATAGCGTGGAAAAAGGTCCTATAATATCAGGAATCCAAAAGAAAGATTCTTATTTTATGACTTATTCATTCAATTCATTTCAAATAAGACGTATCTTGTTCAAACCAATAAATAGAGCTGGGGTTATAGTTAAAGCAGCCAGTAGAAAACCGAAATAACTGGTTATAGTAAGCATGAAGAGGTTAAATTCCATTTTTTTTTTTTACTACACTACATATGTTGGTAAAGCACTTACCTAAGTTATGGAAAATTCCTAATTCATCGGTTATTTTAGATAATACTAAAAAACAAGATAGAGCGAGATACAGAAGTGTAAAAGAAAATCGATTCATCAGATGGGACATGAGTCCCTAATTCCGAATTAAGAGATTTATTGTGGAATCTGTCAGTTAAGTAAAGTAATAATATTAAGAACTAGATCATCTAAACCCATTGAAAAATGAAATTGGATTTTTGGGGAATTTTGAAATAAAAGATAAATAAAGAATGGAATTTGAAAAAAGTTCTTTCTATTTCAGATTATTTCTTTTTCAATAGGATTTAATCCTCTTTTTAGAGCAAATGGTCGTCCCCTATTCCTTCTTATTTTAACTCATTGTATTCCATATGGAATAAGAGGAGAAGAAAACCATTCCACGACTCCCGAAGGCCCCCCTGAAAAAGGGAAAAATTTACTTTATTTTTATTTATTCATTTTTCGAACCCCAACCAAAGTTGATTCAAAGACGAGTTACTTCAATTATCTTTTTCTTTTAAGTTCTATCTTCTGTCTTTCCCTATTTCATCTCGTAAAGTTACATGCTTGCAGTATTGGTTAAGAAAGTTAGACCTAATCGAACAAACAAGAGAGGATTGATTACGAATCTTGATTCTTCAAAGAATGTATTCCGTTTCTTTCATAACGGATTATCTACTATTCGATTTTCTATTTTTTAGATAGTATTTTATACTAACCAATTTAATTCCTTAAAGGGATAAATTGGATTCGAATAAAACTTTTAACTAAAAAGGGATAGATTTCGCATATACTTATCCTTGTATTGCGTCAATATGAGAATATCCTTCCTAAATTCTTTATCCAAACCTATTGATCATTAACTTAGGTTTTCCCAAGATCCTGGTCACTATTCCAAATTTAATTATTCTACTATTCCGAAGACAATAAAAATAAGTAGGACCCAAAAAATTGGGGTTTCTATTGATGCCTTGAATAACATGTAGTTTCCCTATAGACAAAGAACAAAAAAGAAAAAAGGGAATTCTGTTTCGGGATCAAGCCAAACAGGATTGCTGTGCCATAGGAAGGATAGCTATACTAATTCGGTATACTCAAAATACACCTTTGGTACAAAATTGACAATCTCACAAGGATGAAATATCAGTAATTTTCTATTTACTGGTTGATCCCATCTTTTACGGAATCAATTCCTTTTTTGAATGTACAAAAATTTGGGGAGCTCGGCATGTCTGGAAGCACGGGAGAACGTTCTTTTGCTGAT